TGGAGTATTCACGGGTGGTACTGCCGAACATGTACGAGCTCCTTCTAATGGAAAAATAAAATTTGATGAGGGTTTGGTTCATCCCACACGTACCCGTCACGGGCATCCTGCTTTTCTATGTTTTATAGACTTGTATGTAACTATTGAGAGTCGGGATATTAGACATAATGTAAATATTCCAACAAAAAGTTTGATTTTAGTTCAAAATGATCAATATGTAGAATCAGAACAAGTGATTGCCGAGATTCGTGCCGAAACGTCCACCTTTCATTTTAAGGAAAGGGTTCAAAAACATATTTATTCTGAGTCAGAAGGAGAAATGCACTGGAGTACTGATGGATATCATACGCCCGAATATCCATATGGTAATGTTCATCTATTACCAAAAACAAGTCATTTATGGATATTAGCAGGAGGTCTATGCAGATCCAATTCCAATATAGTGTCTTTTTCACTCCACAAGGATCAAGATCAAATGAATGCTAATTCATTTTCTCTCAAAAATATCTTTGATCTCTCACTGACTAATGATCAAGTAAGACATAAATTGTTGGATACTTTTGGTAAAAAAGATAGGGAAAGTCTTGACTATTCAAAACCTTATCGAATCATATCTAAGGGTCATTGGAATCTCATAGAGCCTTCTACTTATATTCGTCAAGAGAATTCTTTGGCGAAAAAGCGAAGAAATAGATTTGTGATTCCCTTACAATATGATCAAGATGATCAAGAACAAGAAAAGAAACTAATACCCTGTTTTGGTATTTCGATTAAAATACCTATAAATGGTATTTTACGTAGAAATAGTATTCTTGCTTATTTTGATGATCCGCGATACAGAAGAAGCAGTTCAGGAATTACTAAATATGGGATTGTCGAAGTAGATTCAATCGTAAAAAAAGAAGATTTGATTGAGTATCGAGGAGCAAAAGATTTTAGTCCGAAATACCAAATGCAAATGAAAGTAGATCAATTTTTTTTCATTCCCGAGGAAATACATATCTTACCCGGATCTTCGCCCATAATGGTCCGGAACAATAGTATCATTGGAGTAGATACACGACTTGTTTTAAATATAAATACAAGAAGTCGAGTAGGTGGATTAGTCCGAGTGGAGAGAAAAAAGAAAAGTATAGAACTGAAAATATTTTCTGGAGATATTCATTTTTCTGGAGAGGTGGATAAAATATCTAGGCACAGTGGCATTTTGATACCACCAGGAATCGGAAAAAAAGATTCTAAAGGATCAAAAAAATTGAAAAATTGGATCTATGTCCAACGCATTACACCTACCAAAAAAAAGTATTTTGTTTTGGTTCGGCCCGTAGTCACATATGAAATAGCTGATGGGATAAATTTAGCAACACTTTTCTCTCAGGATCTCTTGCAGGAAAAGAATAATGTCCAACTTCGAATTGTCAATTATATACTTTATGAAAATGGCAAGTCAATTCGAGGAATTTCTCACACAAGTATTCAATTAGTTCGAACTTGCTTAGTATTGACTTGGGACCAAGAAAAAAAGAGTTCTATAGAAGAAAAGGTTCATGCTTCTTTTGTTGAAATAAGGACAAATGATCTGCTTTGTTATTTCATCCGAATTGAGTTAGTAAAGTCCACTCTTTCGTATACCGAAAAAAGGTATGATACGACAGGTTCAGGATTTATTTCCAATAATGAATTAGATCGTATTCATAGAAAAAATCCTTTTGATTCCAAGGCGAAGATTCAAATATTTCCCCAACATCAGGGAACTCTTGGTACGTTGTTGAATCGAAATAAGGAATGCCAATCTTTCCTAATTTTGTCATCATCCAATTGTTCTCGAATTGGTCCCTTCAATACTTCGAGATATAATAATGCGACAAAAGAATTGGATCCCATGACTCCAATTAGGTATTTGTTGGGTCCTTTAGGTACTATTGTGCCTAGAATAGTAAATTCTCGTTCATCTTACTATTTAAGAACTTATAATCAAGTCTTTTTAAAGAAATATTTTTTGCTTGAAAATTTTCAACAGACTTTCCAAGTGCTTCAAGTACCTCCATTTCAATACTGTTTCCTAGATGAAAATAGTAGGATTTATAATCCCGATCCTTGCAGTAACATCATTTGGAATTCATTCCTTTTGAATTGGTGTTTTCTCCATCACGATTCTTGTGAAGAGGCATGGACAATAATTAGCCTTGGACAATTCCTTTGTGAAAATGTATATCTATTGAAATATGGATCACGCATAAAAAAATCTGGTCAAATTTTCATTGTTCATGTTGATTCTCTAGTTATAAGATCAGCTAAGCCCTATTTGGTCACTCCAGGAGCAACTGTCCATGGTCATTATGGGGAAACCTTTTATGAAGGAGATACATTAATTACATTTATATATGAAAAGTCGAGATCTGGTGACATAACGCAAGGTCTTCCAAAAGTAGAACAAATCTTAGAAGTTCGTTCAATTGATTCAATATCGATAAACCTCGAAAGAAGAGTTGAAGGTTGGGACGAACGTATCCGAAGGATTCTTGGGATCCCCTGGGGATTCTTGATTGGAGCTGAACTAACCATAGCCCAAAGTCGTATCTCTTTGGTTAATAAGATACAAAAGGTTTATCGATCCCAGGGGGTACAGATCCATAATAGACATCTAGAGATTATTGTACGTCAAGTAACATCAAGAGTTTTGGTTTCCGAAGATGGAATGTCTAATGTTTTTTTACCTGGGGAATTTATTGGATTGTTGCGAGCAGAACGAGCAGGGCGCGTTTTGGACGAATCAATCTGTTATCGGGCAATCTTATTGGGAATAACGAAGTCATCTCTGAATACTCAAAGTTTCATATCCGAAGCAAGTTTTCAAGAAACTGCTCGAGTTTTAGCAAAAGCTGCTCTACGAGGTCGTATTGATTGGTTGAAAGGACTGAAAGAAAACGTTGTTCTGGGGGGGATTATACCGGTTGGTACCGGATTCAATAAATTAGTACATCGTTCAAAGCAAGACAAAAACATTCATTTGAAAATCAAAAGGAAGAATATATTTGAGTTGGAAATGAGCGATATTTTGCTACACCATAGAGAATTATTTTGTTCTTGTGCCCAAAAACTTTCCATGAGACATCAGACCAATCTTTTACGTAATGTATCCTAACAAGAGGTTTATTCTTTTTATTTTCACTCTCTAGTCCGATTATGGATTTCATAATCAATGAAATAAAAAAGAAAGAATGAAATTCATGGTTTGGATCGTAGATCAATGGTCAATCCTGGTAGAAGGTTCCGTCGGAACAATTCTTTATTTCATAAGGTACTGAATCTCTTTGAAAAAAAAAAGAAAAAGAGAAAGTGTGGGAAAATGGGAAGACGATATTGGAACATCAATTTGGAAGAAATGATGGAAGCAGGAATTCATTTTGGTCATGTTACTAATAAATGGAATCCTAGAATGGCTCCTTACATCTCGGCAAAGCGTAAAGGTATTCATATTACAAATCTTACTATAACTGCTCGTTTTTTATCAGAAGCCTGCGATTTAGTTTTTGATGCAGCAAGTAGGGGAAAAAGATTCTTAATCGTAGGCACCAAAAAGAAAGCAGCGGATTTAGTAGTATCAGCAGCAATAAGGGCTCGATGTCATTATGTTAATAAAAAATGGCTTGGTGGTATGTTAACGAATTGGTCTACTACAGAAACAAGACTTCAGAAGTTCAGGGACTTAAGAGCAGAACAAAAGATGGGGAAACTCAATCGTCTCCCTAAAGGAGATGCAGCAATGTTGAAGAGAAAGTTATCTACTTTGCAAGCATATCTTGGCGGGATCAAATATATGACGGGATTGCCCGATATTGTAATTATCGTGGATCAGCAAGAAGAATATACGGTTCTTCGAGAATGTGTCATTTTGGGTATTCCGACGATTTGTTTAATCGATACAAATTGTGATCCAGATCTTGCAGATATTTCTATTCCGGCCAACGATGATGCTATAGCTTCGATTCGATTGATTCTTACCAAATTAGTATCTGCAATTTGTGAGGGCCATTCTAGTTATATAAAAAATGGTTGATTATCTTATCATTACTCTTAAGAAGAATAAAGAAGAAGGTTAGTTTGTTTTTGGTGAACTCTCTTTGATTGTTACTCTTTTGGTTTGCATCTTTTGGAGTTTGAACTATGTTTTGACTATCAAATAATATTTAAAAGAAAAGATAAAAATGATTGGTATTTTTTTTTATGTGATTTCTCGGTATCCGAAATATACGATTCATAACTTAAATTCATGAATGAATATAGGTGAATTGAGAAAGAGATGGTTGAATAAAAATAATCACTTTTTTTAAGTTTGATTTCTGTTAGAGGACAATATGAATGTTATACCATGTTCCATTAAAACACTCAAAGGGTTATACGATATATCAGGTGTAGAAGTAGGCCAACATTTATATTGGCAAATAGGAGGTTTACAAATTCATGCCCAAGTACTTATCACTTCTTGGGTTGTAATTGCTATCTTATTAGGTTCAGTCATCATAGCTGTTCGGAATCCGCAAACCATTCCGACCAACGGTCAGAATTTCTTCGAATATGTCCTTGAATTTATTCAAGACTTGAGCAAAACTCAGATTGGAGAGGAGTATGGTCCTTGGGTTCCTTTTATAGGAACGATGTTCCTATTTATTTTTGTTTCTAACTGGTCAGGCGCTCTTTTACCTTGGAAAATCATAAAATTACCTCATGGGGAGTTAGCTGCGCCCACGAATGATATAAATACTACTGTTGCTTTAGCTTTACCTACGTCAGTGGCATATTTCTATGCGGGTCTCAGGAAAAAAGGATTGGGATATTTCGGGAAATACATTCAACCAACTCCAATACTTTTACCAATTAATATTCTAGAAGATTTCACAAAACCTTTATCTCTTAGTTTTCGACTTTTCGGGAATATATTGGCTGATGAATTAGTGGTTGTTGTTCTTGTTTCTTTAGTGCCTTTAGTAGTTCCTATACCTGTCATGTTTCTTGGATTATTTACAAGTGGTATTCAAGCTCTTATTTTTGCAACTTTGGCTGCGGCTTATATAGGTGAATCCATGGAGGGTCATCATTGACTCACTTTCAAAATAGTCTTTTTTGAAGCTTATCCCAATTCAAGCAATGTGGGGGTTCGGGGTTCAATATAATCCACTGGGTTGGAGAAGAGAATACAAATAGCTACATGTATGTATATATGAAGAAATATATATGATATTGCATAATTTGGAAGATAAAGAAGGGTTGGAGATCATGTACCTATGAGTATCAATCCTTGTGTATGTTTTGAAGAATGGTTTCAGAATACAATTTAATAGAATAAAAAAGAATAAAAAGTGCAGGTGATTTACGTTATGGAAGAAAAAAAGTCTATGTTATTTACTAGTTAAATGGTAATTATCCCTATCTCTTTTTTTCTAGCCCACTGCATTTAGATGGATTCCCATATAAGTCCTTTTTCTATTTTGTCTTTGATTGTGAATTGAATGAAAGATAAAAAAGAGATTAAGTACTAATTCATTGGTTCGTTGTATCATTAACCATTTTTTTTTGTGCGAGGAACTTACCATGAATCCACTTATTTCTGCTGCTTCCGTTATTGCTGCTGGATTGGCTGTAGGGCTTGCTTCTATCGGACCTGGGGTTGGTCAAGGTACTGCTGCGGGCCAAGCCGTAGAAGGTATTGCGAGACAACCAGAAGCAGAGGGTAAAATACGAGGTACTTTATTGCTTAGTCTAGCTTTTATGGAAGCTTTAACAATTTATGGACTGGTCGTGGCATTAGCTCTTTTATTTGCAAATCCTTTTGTTTAATGTTTAATTTCATCGTAGAATAAAAATGTAAAAAAAAAAAGAAGAATAAAAGAATAACCATAACTAAGAAATTTGAGAATTTTCAAATTCCATTAATAATAATAAGCGGAGTGATACAAAAAGAACTCTGTTCTTTGTTAGTCCTATCTATAAGGGGAGAGCATATGAAAAATATAACCGATTCTTTTGTTTCCGTGGGGCACTGGCCATCCGCTGGGAGTTTCGAGTTTAATACCGATATTTTAGCAACAAATCCAATAAATCTAAGCGTAGTGCTGGGTGTATTGATTTTCTTTGGAAAGGGAGTGTGTGCGAGTTGTGTATTTCAAGAATACGTTGGATTTAACCGGCTGCACTTTCTTTATATTTATGTATTCTTTTTTATATTTCTATAGTAGAAATAGGAACAAAAGGTGCACAATCTCGACGAATTACTTCGGAATTGGATTTTATTCAGAAATCATATGTAAGAACCATAGCATTTCGTGACTAATTGGTAAATGAACTTTGATTCTCTTCTCTATCAACCAATAATGTTGAGGTCTTTTACATGGTTAAAGATAAATTGTTTGAAGTCCAGGCACAGCATAGCATGGTACTCTTTCTACCACTACGTTAGTACCAAAAAAAAGGTTGAAAAATAATACAAAGAAAAAAGGAAGAATTAGGAATTTATCCGATGTAGAACACTCATATGGATAAAATTATTTGAACTATTAACTGGAAAGATGAGTCCCCCTTTTTTATCCACTGCCGAATCGACGACCTATGTATTGTATTTGTATAAAATATTTGTATAAAAAAAAGAATTTTTTGGATGAAAAAGATCGAAATCTCATTATATTCTAATAATAATGAGAATGAAGTTCATAATTCTATTCAATTCTCTTTCTATTCTATTAGGATTTTGATTTAATTTATCATAGCATATAAAGAAGAAAGAAATTTCTTCTTTCTTCTTTAAAATCTTTTTCTTTTTGGAAAGAAGTTGTAAATAAAGAACAAATAAAGAAACAACTTTGCTGACAATTTTTTCTTTTTTGTCTGGTCTGAAGAGTCCTCCTAAGATTCTGATGTTAGATCAGTTTTGATCTCTTTGAATAAGAACAGAAAAGAGAGGATAGGCTCATTCCGTTCAAAGATATGGGAATGCCCATTAATCAAAGAAAAGATAAAAGAAACAATTGAGCGTGAGAGCCAAATGAATTGAAAGATTCATGTTTGGTTCGGGAAGAGATATGATAGTTGTGAAATGAATGGAAAGATAATCTACTTTCATTAAATGATTTATTAGATAAGCGAAAACAGAGGATCTTGAGTACTATTCGAAATTCAGAAGAATTACGTAGAGGAGCCATTGAACAGCTCGAAAGAGCTCGGGTTAGATTACGGAAAGTGGAAATCGAAGCAGATGAGTATCGAACGAATGGATACTATGAGATAGAACGAGAAAAAGGAATTTTGATTAATGCTACTTGCAATAGTTTGGAACGCTTAGAAAATTACAAAAATGAAACTCTTTTTTTTGAAAAACAAAGAGCAATTAATCAGGTCCGACAACAAGTTTTGCAACAAGCCTTACAACGAGCTCTAGGAACTTTGAATAGTTGTTTGAATATCGAATTACATTTTCGTACTATCAGTGCTAATATTGATATCCTC